CAATATTTGATTGATCACAATTCTGTATATTCCATTTACTATAGAAGTTCCCAGGGAATTCATTAGAGGAATGTTTCCAATAAAAATTGTTTGTTCTTGCATATCCCTACTGTTTTTCCAAATTAATCCCCCGGATACATATAATTCAGAAGAATATGTAAGTGATTCATATACAGCATCTCTTTCTTTTATCGATGGTTCTACTAATTGATATGTTTCCACAAATAATTGAAATTCAATTTCTTGATCTCTATCTTCAATTTTTGGAAACTTATAAAGTTCTTCTGCTAAGCCCTGATCAATGAACCTACAAAATCCTTCAAATTGTATCTGATTAAATCCAGGTATTGTAGACATTCCCCCATTTCCATCCCCAAGCATTTTTAATTTCCCATTTATTGAAAAAAAAAATCCCATTATTGGATCGTTTTTCATCCAATTATATGGATCGATCAGCACTGATGGAATTGCTATTCTGTTTACAGAATCACATAAAATTTTATCTAACTCCATATATGAATATGGAATGTCTGAAATACGTATGAACGGAGGAATAAAGAGAATTTTGATTTTCTACTCAAATTGGAATTTGCAACAGATACAACTGGAAAAGAATTGAGAAATTCCACTTAACTTAGACTTATGGAATTTTATATAGAATAACAAAAAGTGATTCAATTTCTACTATTATTTATGATATTACATATTCCAATACAAGTGAAATAAATAATTCGGGATTTGATCTCTTCGATGAGATAAAAACCCAATAGTTAGAAACAATATAAAGTTGTTTTTTTAGCACTTAGCTTTTTTCCTTTTTTTCGTGGATTTCCTTGTTCAGTTCAAAAAAAAAAAAAAAGGATTCGCACCGAACAGACGAGATATTTTTTTTTTATTTTAATAGAGTTTGTTGAAGCGCAGAAGAAAGCTTTATTAAGCATACGCGGATAGAACTATAGCTATCTATATATATGTCTTTCCTTTTATTGCGGGTCTATTCTGTACAGCGCATGGCGTGCTCTAGCAAAATATCGATTTTCTATAGGAATCATAAACAGATAAGATATCTGATTAGAGGTATACGTGTAATAATTTATGTTCTGGGGTTTACATATACTCATAATTGTTGTTATAATTGAAATGGAGAAGGCTTTTTTTTATTGAAAAGAATCAATACTGGATAGTTAGATATCCATTTTGATTTTCTTATATCATTCGGGAAATACAATTTTAGATTCAAATTTAGATTCAAATTCGAGAATCGTTCATGAATTTTCAGTCAATAGTTAACGGTTCCAATTTGTCCTGAATTTCGGCTTTTGTGACTGAAAATTCACATTTTGTTTTTCCTTTCAATAGAAAGGAGAAAGAATTCAGATAGTGCGTGTTTTGACATACTATACAAAATTAATCAAAGAGATAGATCCAATCCAAAAAAGGAAGGAGTTCTTTTAGGAAAGGGATTCAGATTAAGAAAAATGGGATTCAAGATACAAATACAAAAGTACAAAAAAAAAGAAGTTTAGTAAGAAAAAAAAAAAGGGGGGGGTATTTTCGTCTATTTTTTATTTCTATTGCCTTGGCGACATGGCCGAGTGGTAAGGCGGGGGACTGCAAATCCTTTTTCCCCAGTTCAAATCCGGGTGTCGCCTGATCAACAAAAGACGCGAAATACCTTATTCTGTTTTGCTGATATATTGTCCCCAATAGAAACAGCGGAGGAAAAAGACTCGTGATATTTCCAAGAGCGCTGCTGCTTATTTTGTTTGCGCTTAATCTTTCCCGATTCTACTAGCAATCATACAAGAACTTCTTATAATTAATTGGTTCTAATTAATTGAATTGGATTTTTTGGATTGTTTCATCAATGGTATTGGACAAAATCTTTTTTTTTTTTTTTTTACTCTGCACCAGCGATACTAATATTATTATTAGTGACTAATATTATTATTAGTGACTATTATTATTATTAGTGACTATTATTAGTGAAAAATAATGGAAAAAAGTGAACAATACTAGCAAAATTCCTTCATATTCATAGAGATAGGGGACATAATTCACATGGATATAGTAAGTCTCGCTTGGGCTGCTTTGATGGTAGTCTTTACATTTTCCCTTTCACTCGTAGTATGGGGAAGAAGTGGACTCTAGGGATACTACTAATTGAGTTGAGAAATGAAACTCTATCAATTCTTTTATAGATCGTTCTGCAAAGACTTTTTAATTTAACTATTTTAAATTGAACTATTTATATTGAAATTGAATTCAATAATTGAATTCAATTTCAAAATTCTATTCGATTCGAGTGGAGTAATTTATTCTATGAATAATATTTGAATAATACCCTTTTAATCATAATCAAATAAATATTTTAATGATTCCAGTGTTCATATTTCAAAAGTAAAAAGAATACAAATGATAGGAAAGTTATTCCAACCGAATTCTTCCTAAATTCTTTATTATGATAAACCGGCTCTTATCAGAGTTATATATGGACAATAAGGAGCAGCGGAACCTTTTTTACTTTTTATTTGTTTGCCTTTTTCCGGTTCAAAGACAAAAGAAAGTAGTTCTTTTTTTAGTTATTTAAAAGTTATTAAATTAAGTGATTTTCTACGGGAAATAAAATAGACATAGTGATTCTCTAACGGGATACTCCGCATACTAAGATATTTTCTTGGAGAAGTCACATATTGCGTACTTAGTACTTAGTTTAGTATTTTTTTTTATTATTTTCGTTTTATAAATTCGATTTATGCTATACTTTATTGACTTGACTCATTTCATATTATGATTCAAAGATTTAAAATCGGCGGGGTTTACTAATCCTTTTCTTTTCGTCGAAATCTGAAAAAGTTTTTATAAAACTCCTTTCCTTGGATGTGTTCAATTAATTACTTCTTTGGAATGCTAAAAAAAGATTTCTTGATTTTCTTTTATTAATACATACCCCAACTATTCTTTTTTTTCTTTTCATTGATTTGATTATTTCAATGGATTCCGGGATTCATATTGAAAATAATCAGAAATCCAGGAATTGGAATCATAAGAGTAAGAGGCGCCTTTCAACTATTCCAGATTAATTGGAACCAACACAAATCAAACATATGAAGAAAAGAAATCAAATTTGAACCTTATGTACATTCCATATAGATAATTAATATCTATTGTCTATATATCTATCTATATATGAATATGAAGATGACATTCTAGATTGATCCATATTAAGCCCAGATCTTTCTACAGTACAACTTTATATACTAGAATAACAAAAATAGATAGTATGGTAGTAAATATATTACTTTCTACCATACTATCGGATCTCATAGAATCCTGCTGATTCTAGTTCGCTCATTTCAGCTAAAACGCAAAATTGGAATTCTTTTCATTTTATTTCGTTAATTCTTGATATTGATAAGAACTAAGAAATCAAGTTTCATTCAAATTAATCACTTTGACTAACAGTTTTTACATATATTATAAGTAAAAAAGCAGTAGGAACTAGAATGAACAGTGCAGTAGCAATAAATGCGAGAATATTTACTTCCATAATCTCATCGTTTCGTTTTTCTTTACTTCACAATAATTCGGGATTTAATCCCATAAGAGATGAGAAATCTTTCGCCTCTAAATTCAATGGGATGAATTCCATCTCGATGATATCGAATCAGATCAATATCATGAATAACAATATCTGAACTCTCAAATCGATTTATCGTCGAGAATTGAATAGTATAACATAGAAAGATCATTTATTCATACCAAATCCAAAAATGGATTCCTGATCCAATCGAAAATTTCCTTACTTTGTTACTTTATTTATCATTCTTTTCCATTCTTTCTTTTCTATAAAACTATCTCCTTCCTTGTACAATCATCTGACTAAGTATCATCTAATCGTCTTTAAACTTACATAAGTTACAAACAAAAACAAACCCAAACAAACAATAGAAGCGAAATGGGAAAGGGGGAGTTATGTTCTAAACTCTTTTTTTGAATGATCTAATCTTATTGGATTGGAAAACAAAAAAAAAAGTGTGATAAAGATAAGTCCTAGTACAGTAAAAAAAAAATCGAATATTCTACCAAATTCACTTTTTTTTTTAGAGTTTGTTTTTTCTTCGGCATAAACCCTTAAAAAAGATTATCCATTCCCTCTCTCTCTAAGAGAGGCAGAGTCCTTATTTGATTTTTATTTTATTAATATACTCTTTACTTGATTGAATTAGGAATGGGATCCATATAATATATCAAAACTTCAGTGTACAATTTGAATGAGATAGATTGTTTCAAATAATTGAGGTTACACAAAATCGGAGCCAAAAAAGAAGAGACTTTTCCGATTAAAAGGATTTTATCAAAGAAATTAAAGTCATTTTGTATCGTACAAATAAGAATTCTATTTGTGTATGTGCTACCGGGAAAGATAGGGTACTCGATTCGATTTCATTATACGGATCGGGAGGAATCGAAAAGGCCAAATTCAGTGAGGTCTCTCTTAGAATCCTGAATATGACGCTACCAATAATTGTACTAATCCACATGTGTCTTTATCCATCTCCATCGATACTAGTTGAAGAAATGAAAATGACCATATTTGTATTTGCTTTGATGAAAAACGAAAATAAAGAAAATAAATATATAAATATAAAATATATAAATAATATAAAATAATAATAAGGATCCCCTTTGGGAACGAAATTCTGCTATTTGTACCCCTTTTACAGAAAATGAAGAGATGAATTGATGTATTTTTTTTTATTGGATTATTGTTTATTGGATTTGTCGGGACTGACGGGGCTCGAACCCGCAGCTTCCGCCTTGACAGGGCGGTGCTCTGACCAATTGAACTACAATCCCAGGGAAACGAAATACAGCATACATATTCTTCTGATTTCATTCAAACACTTTCTGTTTAGATTTAAAATTGGAATCGCCTCGTTGTAACAGAGTGCGAGTGGTAGGTAATATTGATATCCACGCGCATATATATTTTGCGC